CTTTTTTCTATATTTTTAGAGAGAGAGAATTGATATACGATCTATTTGAAGCTGCTACAGGTATGCGAATGATGCATAATTACTTTCGCATCGGAGGAGTAGCCGCCGATCTACCTTATGGATGGATCGATAAATGTTTAGATTTCTGTGATTATTTTTTACGAGGAGTTGTTGAATATCAACAACTTATTACACAGAATCCCATTTTTATAGAACGAGTTGAAGGAGTCGGTTTTATTAGCGGAGAAGAAGCAGTAAATTGGGGCTTATCGGGACCGATGTTACGAGCTTCTGGAATACAATGGGATCTTCGTAAAGTTGATCCTTATGAGTCTTACAACCAATTTGATTGGAAAATCCAATGGCAAAAAGAAGGGGATTCATTAGCTCGCTATTTAGTACGAATGGGTGAAATGAGGGAATCCATCAAAATTATTCAACAGGCTGTAGAGAAAATTCCTGGGGGTCCTTATGAGAATTTAGAAGTCCGACGCTTTAAGAAAGCAAAGAATTCCGAATGGAATGATTTTGAATATCGATTTCTTGGTAAAAAACCTTCGCCCAATTTTGAATTGTCAAAGCAAGAGCTTTATGTAAGAGTGGAAGCTCCAAAAGGTGAATTAGGAATTTATCTGGTAGGAGATGATAGTCTTTTCCCCTGGAGATGGAAAATTCGTCCACCTGGTTTTATTAATTTGCAAATTCTTCCTCAACTAGTTAAAAAAATGAAATTGGCTGATATCATGACGATATTAGGTAGTATAGATATCATTATGGGGGAAGTTGATCGTTGAAATGATAATAGATAGGGTAGAGGTAGAAACTATCAATTCTTTTTCGAAATCGGAATTATTAAAAGAAGTCTATGGACTGATATGGATTCTACCTATTTTGACCCTCCTACTGGGAATCACAATAGAAGTACTGGTAATTGTGTGGTTAGAAAGAGAAATATCCGCATCGATACAACAACGTATTGGTCCTGAATATGCTGGCCCCCTGGGACTGCTTCAAGCTATAGCCGATGGAACTAAGCTCCTTTTTAAGGAGGATATCCTGCCATCCCGAGGAGATATTCCTTTATTTAGCATTGGACCCTCTATAGCAGTCATATCAATTTTATTAAGTTTTTTAGTTATCCCTTTAGGATATCGTTTTGTTTTAGCCGATCTTAGTATTGGTGTTTTTTTATGGATTGCCATTTCAAGTATTGCTCCTATTGGTCTTCTTATGGCAGGATATAGCTCAAATAATAAATATTCTTTTTTAGGCGGTCTACGAGCTGCTGCTCAATCTATTAGTTATGAAATACCATTAACTTTTTGTGTGCTAGCAATATCTCTACGTGTGATTCGTTAAAATAGGATCTTTTTCCTCTAAAATCCATTGAATATTTATCTTCTTTTTCTTATTCTATATTCGGGTTGGTAAGTTAAACTAGATAGCTATATGAGTGAAACAAAACAGCTTATTAATTTGTAGTAAAAAGAAAAAATCTCATTTCCTACGTACAAGAAAAAAGTTGAAGTAAACATAAGCAGTGTAAACTCTTTACCCCAAGGTTGAGATTTTTTGATTAGTCATCATATCTTGAAGCGGGCAAGAATAAAGGATTCGCGATATGGAATTCCATTATCCTAGTTATTACTATAACTTATAATCATAAGAGGAATCCATCAAAAGTTAGTGAGGGGTTAGGAACACTAAAGTACATAAAGGATTAGTAATGAGGAAATCTAAGGCATTAGAGATTTTTCCTCATAAAAGGAATCATAATAAGGACTTGAAATTGGTAGAAATGATCAAGTAGTACTTTCTTCGGATTCCGATCCAGAGTATGTTCCCATTCACTTGTTAAGGAAATGGCTATCAAGAACGAATTAACCCTTTATTCCTTTTTTCTTTTTAAGTACCCCTCCCGGGGGAAAGAAGAATAGGACAAAAGATATGGAATGCAATACAAAAAAAGATCTTTATTTATTCTTTCCTTCCTCTATTCATATTCATACAGAATTCCTCATGAACTAATGCCCAATTCTTTTCATTTATTAATTGCTATAACGAGTGTTTTATTCCAAGATTAAGTTATTGCTGAACAAAGAAAAATTCTCATTATATTATAAAGGACGAGATCAATTCGGAAGCGCTTTTTCTTATTCTAGCAGACGGAATTCCTTTGGTCTAATTTAGGACTTTCCAATCGATTTTATCTTACCTAATTCTATCTATGCCCAGGGGGATAATACCGAAATGAAACAACCCTTTCCTTTTTTCTGATCATAGAGAAGCCGTATGAAGCTAAGGTTTCATGTACGGTTTTGGAATAGCGGTGGGAACTGTGATGTTATCATCGACTATGATTATCTAACAGTTCAAGTACAGTTGATATAGTTGAAGCACAGTCAAAATATGGTTTTTTTGGATGGAATCTTTGGCGTCAGCCTATAGGTTTTCTGGTTTTTCTAATTTCTTCTTTGGCAGAATGTGAAAGATTACCCTTTGATTTACCAGAAGCAGAGGAAGAATTAGTAGCAGGTTATCAAACCGAATATTCCGGTATCAAATATGGTTTATTTTATCTTGTTTCTTACCTAAATTTATTAGTTTCCTCTTTATTTGTAACAGTTCTCTACTTAGGCGGGTGGAATTTATCTATTCCCTATATATCCTTTTTTGGATTTTTCCAAATGAATAAAATGGTTGGAATTTTGGAAATGACAATGGGTATCTTTATTACATTAACTAAAGCTTATTTATTTCTCTTCATTTCTATCACAATAAGATGGACTTTACCCAGGATGAGAATGGATCAGTTATTAAATCTTGGATGGAAATTTCTTTTACCTATTTCCCTGGGCAATCTCTTATTAACAACTTCTTCCCAACTTGTTTCACTATAAATAAGATAATACAATAATAAGAAGAATATTTTCAACACAAAAATTCTCTCAAACAAGAGAAAGAAACATACCTTTTTCATAGATATTTATAATATGTTCCCTATGGTAACTGGGTTCATGAGTTATGGTCAACAAACAATACGCGCTGCAAGGTACATTGGTCAAAGTTTCATAATTACCTTATCCCACACAAATCGTTTACCTATAACGATTCACTACCCTTATGAAAAATCAATTACATCGGAGCGTTTCCGGGGGCGAATCCACTTTGAATTTGATAAATGTATTGCTTGTGAAGTATGTGTTCGCGTATGCCCGATAGATCTACCCCTTGTGGATTGGAGATTTGAAAAGGATATTAAAAGGAAACAATTGCTTAATTATAGTATTGATTTTGGAGTTTGTATATTTTGTGGTAATTGTGTTGAGTACTGTCCGACAAGCTGTTTATCAATGACTGAAGAATATGAACTTTCTACTTATGATCGTCATGAATTGAATTACAATCAAATTGCTTTGAGTCGGTTACCAATCTCCATAATGGGAGATTACACAATTCAAACAATTAGGAATTCGACTCAAAGTAAAATAGACGAAGAAAAATCTTTGAATTCAAGAACGATTACTAATTACTAGGATTTTTCTTTTTTGTTAGAAAAATCCAATAGTTCTTTACTAACTATAAAGAAAAACGAATAACTACTGCTTATTGCAAATTATTCCTGATTTAAAATGAGAGTAGATTTTCGTGATGTGATTTCTAACTATACAACTTATATACAAAAAATATCCTAATCCCTTTTTCCTTCCTTGAATCTTTTAGTTTTAGTCAGTTCATGAAAAATTTTATACTATTAATTTATTCTTATCCATAATGGATTTACCTGGACCAATACATGAGATTCTTGTGCTATTTGGGGAATTTTTTCTTCTACTAGGGGGCATAGGAGTAGTATTACTTACCAACCCAATTTATTCTGCCTTTTCGCTGGGATTAGTTCTTATTTGTATATCCTTATTCTATATTTTATTGAATTCCTACTTTGTAGCTGTCGCACAACTTCTTATTTATGTGGGAGCCATAAATGTCTTGATCATATTTGCCGTAATGTTCATAGATGGCTCAGAATGGTCTAAAAATAAGAATTATTGGACTATTGGAGATGGGTTCACTTCACTCGTTTGTATAACTATTCTTTTTTCACTAATGACTACTATCCCAGATACGTCATGGTATGGAATTCTTTGGACTACAAGATCAAACCAAATAGTAGAACAGGGTCTCATAAATAACGTTCAACAAATTGGGATTCATTTAGCAACTGATTTTTATCTTCCGTTTGAACTCATTTCTATAATTCTTCTAGTTTCTTTAATAGGTGCAATTACTATGGCTCGGCAATAAGAAATACTTAGAATGAGTCAAAATTCTTAGAATTTCAAATCTAAAATAAGTAACTAAAATAAATAACTAAAGAATCACAATTTTGATTTAGTAAAACCCATCTACTGCCAACAAATACCTTCTCTTCTCTTTTGTTGTGTAATTGTTCTATTCTAATTAATTGAATCGGTTCAATTCTTGTCCTCATATTGAAATGAATCGAGATTGATAAGGAGTTAGTTAATGATGTTTGAGCATGTACTTTTTTTGAGTGTCTATTTATTTTCGATTGGTATCTATGGATTGATCACAAGCCGAAACATGGTTAGAGCTCTAATATGTCTTGAACTTATACTGAATTCAATTAATCTAAATCTCGTAACATTTTCTGATCTATTTGATAGTCGCCAATTAAAAGGAGACATTTTCGCAATTTTTGTTATAGCCCTTGCGGCTGCTGAAGCAGCTATTGGACTATCCATTCTTTCTTCCATCCATCGTAACAGGAAATCAACTCGTATCAATCAATCTAATTTTTTGAATAATTAGACTTTTGAATAATTAGACATAGAATCCTCTAAACAAATAAACAAAGGCGCACATATAATGATAATATAAAATTCAAATATTAAGATGAATAGAAATCGAATACTATTTTCTTATTATTTTATTATTTTAGAATATCTATTTTTTGAGTAGGTTATTGTATAGTATTCTTTTTTACTTATTGAATTTTTGCAATTCATTGATATTGCAATTTGAATATTGCAATAATTTATATTGAAAAGACGATAGCCAATTTATTGGCTAGTTCGAATTCGTATGTACAATTCGTATAATTATGATTGTTGAAGACCCAAATTCAAGTCTCTTGGCTCTTTTCACGCTTTCTCACAAACGGATTAAGAAATATATTGCATTATTTATTTGTTGAAGTTTGGATAAACCATTGCTTCGTCTGGTGCCTACAATACATATGACTCATATAGTACTAATTTCATTTTTACCAGATCGAAAATTTTTATGTTGAAAAGGAAAATTTATAGATCCAATGTCACATTCCGTAAAAATTTATGATACATGTATAGGATGCACTCAATGTGTACGAGCTTGTCCAACAGATGTATTAGAAATGATACCCTGGGATGGGTGTAAAGCCAAGCAAATTGCTTCTGCCCCGAGAACCGAAGATTGTGTGGGTTGTAAGAGATGCGAATCTGCCTGCCCAACAGATTTTTTAAGTGTCCGCGTTTATTTAGGGCCTGAAACAACCCGCAGCATGGCTCTATCTTATTGATACGTTACAAAAAACTCCACTTGAATCGTCTGATTCCTCTTTACCGAAGAAGCCTGTGCTCGAAATAAGCGAGCACGGGCTTTTCTGGTCAAAACGTATCTTGTCTTTATCACTTTATCATGAGTTATTTTCCTTGGTTAACAATACTTGTTGTTTTGCCGATATTTGCAGGTTCATTAATTTTCTTTTTACCTCATAGGGGAAACAAAATCGTTAGGTGGTATACTATATCTATTTGTTTATTAGAATTCCTTCTAATGACTTATGCATTCTGTTATCATTTCCAATTGGAGGATCCCTTAATCCAATTAAAGGAGGATTCTAAATGGATAGATGTCTTTGATTTCCACTGGAGATTGGGAATCGATGGACTTTCATTAGGATCTATTTTATTGACAGGATTTATCACTACTTTAGCTACTTTAGCAGCTTGGCCGGTTACCCGGAATTCGCGATTATTCTATTTCCTGATGCTAGCAATGTATAGTGGTCAAATAGGATTATTTTCTTCGCGAGACCTTTTACTTTTTTTTATCATGTGGGAGTTAGAATTAATTCCTGTTTACTTACTTTTATCCATGTGGGGGGGAAAGAGGCGTCTGTATTCAGCTACAAAGTTTATTTTGTATACTGCAGGCGGTTCCATTTTTTTCTTAATCGGAGTTCTAGGTATGGGCTTATATGGTTCCAACGAACCAAGATTAGATTTGGAAAGATTAATTAATCGATCATACCCTGCAACATTGGAAATACTATTTTATTTGGGCTTCCTTATTGCTTATGCTGTCAAATTGCCAATTATACCCCTACATACGTGGTTACCAGATACCCATGGGGAAGCGCATTACAGTACATGTATGCTTTTAGCGGGAATCCTATTAAAGATGGGAGCATACGGATTGATTCGGATCAATATGGAATTGTTACCTCATGCTCATTATCTATTTTCCCCCTGGTTGGTAATAATAGGAGCGATGCAAATAATCTATGCAGCTTCAACTTCTCTTGGTCAACGAAATTTCAAAAAAAGAATAGCCTATTCCTCCGTATCTCACATGGGTTTCATAATTATAGGAATTGGTTCCATAACCAACATTGGACTCAATGGAGCTATTTTACAAATACTATCCCATGGATTTATTGGTGCTACACTTTTTTTCTTGGCGGGAACGGCTTGTGATAGAATGCGTCTTGTTTATCTCGAAGAACTGGGGGGGATATCTATCCCAATGCCGAAAATTTTTACCATGTTTAGTAGCTTTTCAATGGCTTCTCTTGCCTTACCAGGAATGAGCGGTTTTGTTGCAGAATTAGTAGTATTTTTTGGACTAATTACTAGTCCCAAATTTCTGTTAATGCCAAAAATGCTAATTACTTTTGTAATGGCAATTGGAATGATATTAACTCCTATTTATTTATTATCTATGTTACGCCAGATGTTCTATGGATACAAGCTATTTCATGTTCCAAACGCAAATTTTGTGGATTCTGGACCGCGAGAACTCTTTCTTTTAATCTGTATCTTTTTACCAGTAATAGGAATTGGTATTTATCCAGATTTTGTTCTCTCGCTATCCGTTGACAGGGTAGAGGCTCTCTTATCCAATTATTATCCTAAATAGGATTTTTTTTTTAACTAGTCCGCTCTATACTCTATATTCCATAGTGGAAAAACCAAATAATTCAGAAAAAAGTAAAAAAGTCTAAGTCTAATTAGATATATCTCGAATTTTTGAGAACCCTTTGAGAAGGCGTTCAAGGGGTTCTCAAATCAAACAAAAATGGAAAAACTTTCATTTCATGAAGGTTTTATGTTATGTAATCATTTAGATGGTAATGTAAATGAACCATAACTATGTAAACCTATTCCTAATAGATTGATACCAAAATAGCAGATCCAAATTATAAGAAATCCTATTGAAGCTACAAGTGCGGAATTCGTACCCTTCCAATTTGGATTTGTTCTACTATGTAAATAAATTGCGAATATGGTCCAAGTAATAAATGCCCAAGTTTCCTTAGGATCCCAATTCCAATAGGATCCCCACGCCTCATTAGCCCATACTGCTCCACAAAGAATACCTATGGTTAAAAGGGTAAACCCTAGGCTAATGACACGATAACTCCAAGAATCCAAACGCTCAGTTAATTGATATTTGTAATAATTTGAAAATGAAGGAAAAGAGGTGTTTTTTAAAGCACTTCTTTTTGCATAGAAATATTCAATCTCACTAAACTCACTAAAGAAAAATGTTTTAAGTAAAACATTTTTTTTCTTTTTAGAAAAGAAATCGAAATTCTTTCGAAATTTAATGATTAGAAGAGCGGCGGATAATAAGGATCCGCACAAAAGAGTTGCATAGCTTAGTAACATCATACTGACATGCATCATTAACCACTGAGATTGTAGAGCAGGTACTAGTATTGTGGATTGATGCATTTCAGTTAAAAGACCCGACGTGGCAAAGCCTTGCGTTAAAATAGTACTTGGCGTAGTTATTGTGCTTAAATCATTTTTAGAGTTCTGTATCTTAGGAATCGTATGAAGAATATACAGAGCCCATGAAAGGAAGATCAATGACTCATATAAATTACTTAATGGAAAATGTCCCGAAGAAGCCCAACGAGAAACTAAGAATCCTGTTATAGATAAAAAAGTTGCTATCATTCCTTTTTCTGACGAATCATGTAATCCCCCAAGTTCACGAACTAATAAGGTTATCAAATGAATCGTAATCACAATTGAAATAGTTGAGAAAGAGATATGAGTTAGTATATGTTCTAAAGTTGCAAATAGCATAAGGAGAAGGTCCCATTACAAAATTGGAAATTTCGAATTGAATCCATTTTCTAATCTATTGTATTCTTTTTCGAGAATGCCGCCACTCGGACTCGAACCGAGATGCTTGAGCACTGCTTCCTAAGAGCAGCGTGTCTACCAATTTCACCATGGCGGCTAACTTGAAATAATAGAGAACTTAAAAGAATAATAGTTATTCTCTGGCAAATCGTCGAGATTGGGAGAGTCCATAGAATTTAGGAACATTAGAATCTTCATTAAAATAGACTTCGTTTGGTAGTATCATTGCGGATTTTTTTAACAAAAAACTCTTGCTTTGCTCAATAGAAACAAAGCTTGAAAGAGTTGGAACTGTTTTTTCTCAGTTGCAATATAGAACTAATTTTTTCTAATTAGTTTCTCATTGAAATTATTTCAAATCTTTCAATGCAATGGACAAAATCCAAAAAACCTTTTCTATCTATCCATTAGAATTTCTAGAATTTCATCATTAAATACAAAGAATTTTGGATTTTAGCAAAATTTCTAGAATGAAAGCCTTTATTCTCTTATTAATACGATTTACCAAGCCTAAACCAATTTATTTGTGGATTTTGGATAAGATAGGTAGAAGGTGTAAGTCCTATTGCAAGAATACTCTACTTTTCATAATAGAATCCTCATAATAAAATATGAGGATTCTATTATGAAAAGTTCGTTGATAGGAAAAGAATACTTAGGACACAGTATAGCAAAAACTTTTGTTCTATATATCAGAGGGGTTAGTTCTAAGAATATTGTACCGAGGAATTCGACACATAAAAGTACATTCATTAATTAATCCGAATTATTCATATTAAATAATTGGAATTTCTTTTGGATAGGTCAATTCAAATTATTCCAAAACCAGATTATTTGTTTGTTGCCCAGAAAAACCCTTTGGTTTTGGATGCTCGCTGCCGCTGGAAAATGATCTTGATTTTGCTAAAGAATAAGATTGTACTATGGAAAAATAAGTCTTTTTCTTCCAAAGATTTTTACGAATACGCTTTTTTGACATCGAAGTACGTTTTTTTGGAACTGCCATTTAAAAAGGAGATTACTTTTTTCTAGTTGTATGTGAAAGACATCTATTGCCGCAAATCAATCCTTCTTTCTGCTTTTTCTTAGAAATCAATCCTTCTTTCTGCTTTTTCTTAGTATTTATACTTAGATACTGAACTGAAATTCTGAATTCTTTTTTATTTCATTTTCTCTAATGCGGATAAGACAAGAATTTTTTAGCATATTTTTCATTTAGCATATTTTTCATATATATTTTGGATTTTGTTTTAATAATATAGAATATATACAAAGGTTTTCTATTTAAATCAATTTATATATCAAGTATAATTCATATATAGATATATGGTACGGGGGTCTATCCCCCATATAAGATGGGGGGATAAAAGGAAGGGAAAATTCAAATAGTTAATTAAGTTCAGAATGGTATTCCATAATTGAATTCCAATCAAAACAAAAAAAAAAATAGTTAGTCTCTTAAACAAGACATTCTAAAACTTAGGTAATTCTAGTCATTAGGATTTCTGTTCTATATGAAGTAAGGAATATTCGAGAATTTCCTATAAACATAGGTTTTCATTGGAATTCAATCAATCAGTTACGAAACATGAGAGTTGCTTCATCTTCATTGTAATAGAAAGAAATACAAAAATGAATAAAAAAATGAATAGAAAGTAAAATGATTCAATCCTTTTTTATATTTTAATAAATATCCTTCTTTAGATAATAACTAAGTAACAAAGTTATTTGATTAACTTTTTGAATTTAACCAAGTAAACCCATTCTTCATTTTTGATTATTTCAATGAGAGAAATTTGGAAAAATGAAGAATTCCAGTATTTTGTCTTATTCTTTTTTTTTTTTTTTATTCCTTCAGAAAGAGATAAGAATTGGTTTGGTGAATCGGAAACAATTTTATTTTCTAAAAAAATTGAAGTAAAAATTTCCATTTCTTTTCTTATGGAACATACATATCAATATGCATGGGTAATCCCTCTTCTCCCACTTCCAGTTATTATGTCAATGGGGTTTGGACTTATTCTTATTCCGACAGCAACAAAAAATCTTCGTCGCATATGGGCTTTTCCTAGTGTTTTACTCTTAAGTATAGCTATGGTATTCTCAGTTCACCTATCTATTCAACAAATAAATGGAAGTTCTATCTATCAATATCTATGGTCTTGGACCGTCAATAATGATTTTTCCTTAGAATTTGGATACTTGATCGACCCGCTTACTTCTATTATGTTAATACTAATTACTACAGTAGGAATCCTCGTTCTTATTTATAGTGACGATTATATGTCTCACGATGAAGGATATTTGAGATTTTTTGTTTATATAAGTTTTTTCAATACTTCCATGTTGGGATTGGTTACTAGTTCCAATTTGATACAAATTTATTTTTTTTGGGAACTTGTGGGAATGTGTTCCTATTTATTGATAGGCTTTTGGTTTACACGGCCAATTGCAGCGAGTGCTTGTCAAAAAGCTTTTGTAACTAATCGTGTAGGGGATTTTGGTCTGTTATTAGGAATTTTAGGTTTTTTTTGGATAACAGGTAGTTTAGAGTTTCGGGATTTGTTCAAAATAGCTAATAACTGGATTCCTAATAATGGGATTAATTCCTTACTTACAACTTTGTGTGCTTTTTTATTATTCCTTGGTGCAGTTGCAAAATCTGCACAATTCCCTCTTCACGTATGGTTACCCGATGCTATGGAAGGACCCACTCCCATTTCGGCTCTTATACACGCAGCAACTATGGTTGCTGCGGGGGTTTTTCTTCTAGCTCGACTTCTTCCTCTTTTCATATCCCTACCTTTAATAATGAGTTTCATTTCTTTAGTAGGTACAATAACACTCTTCTTAGGAGCTACTTTAGCTCTTGCTCAGAGAGATATTAAAAGAAGCTTAGCCTATTCTACAATGTCTCAATTGGGTTATATGATGTTAGCTCTAGGTATAGGTTCTTATCAAGCTGCTTTATTCCATTTGATCACTCATGCTTATTCGAAAGCTTTATTGTTCTTGGGATCCGGATCCGTTATTCATTCAATGGAACCTCTTGTTGGATATTCACCAGATAAAAGTCAGAATATGGTTCTTATGGGTGGTTTAAGAAAATACGTTCCAATTACAAGAACGACTTTTTTATGGGGTACGCTTTCTCTTTGTGGTATTCCACCTCTTGCTTGCTTCTGGTCCAAAGATGAAATCCTTAGTAATAGTTGGTTGTATTCACCCTTTTTTGGAATAATAGCCTCTTTTACTGCAGGATTAACTGCGTTTTATATGTTTCGGATATATTTACTTACTTTTGATGGGTACCTGCGTGTTCATTTTCAAAATTACAGTAGCACTAAAGAGGGCTCGTTGTATTCAATATCCTTATGGGGAAAAAGGATACCCAAAGGAGTGAATAGAGATTTCATTTTATCAACAACGAAGAGTGGAGTTTCTTTTTTTTCACAAAATATATCCAAAATTCATGGTAATACAAGAAATAGGATAGGGTCCTTTAGTACTTCCTTTGGGGTTAAAAACCCTTTTGTCTATCCTCATGAAACGGGAAATACTATGCTATTCCCTCTTTTTATATTACTGCTTTTTACTTTGTTCATTGGATCCATAGGAATCCATTTTGATAATGGAGTAATGGATAATGGAATAGCGGAGTTAACCATATTATCAAAGTGGTTAACTCCCTCAATAAGCTTTTTCCAGGAAAGTTCTAATTCTTCCATAAATTCATATGAATTTATCACTAATGCAATTTCTTCTGTAAGTCTAGCTATGTTTGGTCTATTCATAGCATATATCTTCTATGGATCTGCTTATTCTTTTTTTCAGAATTTATATTTAAAAAATTCCCTTGTAAAAGAGAGTCCGAAAAAGTCTTTTTTGGATCAAGTAAAAAAAAAGATATACAGTTGGTCATATAATCGTGGTTATATAGATATTTTCTATACTAGGGTCTTTACCCTGGGTATAAGAGGATTAACCGAACTAACGCAGTTTTTCGATAAGGGTGTCATTGATGGAATTACCAATGGGGTAGGTCTTGCTGGTTTTTGTATAGGAGAAGAGATTAAATATGTAGGGGGAGGGCGAATATCGTCTTATTTATTCTTTTTTTTATGTTATGTATCCGTGTTCTTATTCTTTTTTCTTTCTTAACTTAAGGAATTCCCCTGTCTCCTGCCTAAAGAGCCCCTTATTCCCCTTCCTATCTCCTTCTACCATCTCTCTCCCTTTTCTACCATCTCTCTCTTTCTATCTCCCTCCTAAGGTAAGTATTGTATAATAGTTCGGTTTTCCGCGATTTTTTCCATTCCTCTGTGTAAATACCCTAATATGGGTTCACAATCAATAACATCTTCACCATCGAGAGTAACGATCAGTCGAAGAACACCATGCATTGATGGGTGGTGAGGGCCCATATTGACTATCATGAGATCTTTTCTTGTAAGCGGTAGACTCATATCCTTTCTTCCTTAATTCATTATTCCATGAAAATGGATTATTCCATGAATTCCTCAAAACGAGGCTCATCAAAATGAAAAATCTAAGACTACTATAAGACTACTAATAAAATAAGAAAAAAATTCGAACGATTAAATTACTTCTCCCTAATATCCAACTGACTGATTAATTTCTTATAACGTACTCTATTTTTCTTTGCCAAATAAGCTAGCAAACGTTGACGTTTTCCCAAAAGTCTTCGTAGACCTCTTTCCGATGAAAAATCTTTTTTGTGTAATTCCAAATGTGAAGCAAGTCTCCGTATCTTATTGGTGAAACTGAATACTTGAAATTCAACAGAACCCCTGTTTTCTTCTTTTTCTTCTTTAACCATAAATCCAAAAATTTTTCTACCTCCTTTCTTTTTCTTGTATTTTTCTGATCAGGAAAAATACAAAATTATGTCAGTTATTTTGAAGTTATTCTAATCTCGTACACACAAAAATTTGCAATTATTCATCTACTACTGGAATTTGGATTTATTTTATCGATGCAAATTGGATTTGGATAGAAGGGTACATTCTTTTATTTTAGATAGAAGAAATGTTTCTTCTATCTAAAATAAAAGAATTTTGCTGATTTATTTATTGCTATATCCAATTTATGGAATTGATACACCATTTAATTGATATCGTTTAGCAAAATGAAACACAGCATATGCATCCATCTTTCGGCTCGAGAATTTCACGGGATAGAGATATGGTATAAGAAATAGGCTATTAAGTAACTCTAAATGAATTGTGGATACATCTGTATCCTTAACATACTGAAACGACTGCCATTATTCGTATCAAACCAATAGCGATTCATACAAGCTAAATCTTCTAATCAATGGTGGGCCAATAATGAATTTTTTTGCATATGTATTAAGACGCTTGGCCTGATTTCGAAATTGTCCAGAGTTTTTTATGTTGTTTTCATTGCAAAATGATGGATCTCCTTCCGTAACTTTCCAATTACGAGTACGAGAATTGAAAGACATGAAAATTCTCAATTCTCTACGGCGTCTAGGAGATAGATAGAATATTTTCAGGAACAAGAAAATCAGAAGAATCTTTCTCTCTATTCACTACCATTCCTCGTCTTCGACTTCTATTAGTTTCTTTTCTTCTTTAATGCAATAGCTATAGTTTGATATAGAATCCATTTCTCAAAGTAATGGAAACCATTCTCTTATAGGAAATGCTTCGAAAATCGCTATTCCATCTTTTAGGTATCGTGAAAAGTGATACCTGTGAAGATCGTGCATTTCAGTCACATTCAGATCCGTTTTTCGAGTCCATGATATAACCAAATTGGATGGATCTTCCACCCGTTTAGCTAAGAAAGAATAGATGCAGAGGTGGATAATAGATCGATATGAAGATCATGAGCTGCCCCATAATGAAACCGCCAGTAGTCGCGAATATCTCCTTCTTCCCTAATCCAAGATTGGAGAAAGAAGATCTAAGAGGGACCTATGGAGAATGTGGTCAGAAATCCATAATAGAGTCCGACCACAACGACCGAATTAATTATCCTCATCGAGAAACTTAGACTACTAAGTAGAAAAGATTTGAAAATCATGGCATGGGTCTCCTTTTTTTCTTTCTTTAGAGTTTTCTATATGCACAATTTCTCGATGTTTCGATGAGAATTTCTTGACTTTCCATATATAGAAAGAGATAGACTATAAATGACATCTCTTATGTAAATAAGACCAAAGGGATGGATATTAAATGATAGGAAGTGCTAGGAAGTGAAATAGAATGAAATAGAGCCACTTTGGGCTTCCCTATGAAATGAGGCATGGAACGGAGTCACTACGAAGAAATTCCGGGAGTTACGAAAGAAGCTTCGGACTCATATTGTTCATGGGTTGAGAGCGGGAGTTGAACTCTAGGAGATCGAATCTCCCCTTGTTCCTCAGTAGCTCAGTGGTAGAGCGGTCGGCTGTTAACTGACTGGTCGTAGGTTCGAATCCTACTTGGGGAGATTTGATTCATTCTTTAATGTAAGAATAAAGAATTGAATTAAAGGGCTTGCTTTGACCCTTAGGAGTAGGTAACCCGTT